CATGTCCAATCGCGGATCCCGGAATTTCTACAATAAATTAGATAGGTAGCTAAGCTAATCTAGTTCCCTATACACGAGTCTGTTGTCATTCTACTGCAACAGTTGTACTGGAATGATGAATACCTTGAGCAGGTAGAAATAGAAAAGAAAGAATTTTGCTAAAAAGGAAAAAGGCTTTCTTTCTAAAGGAAGAAAGATGCTAATTTGATTAATATTAGTAAATCCAATGAGTGAGTTTATGCTTCACTAATTGAATGATAAATGACTACAAGCGAAGGAGATAGACGGTTTAAACAAAAAAAGACCCAAAATTTCAAACACGTGTCTAGAATCACAGGAAAACTACAAACAAAAATGGCGAAAATTAGCTCGTTAGGAGCCCACCCAAGATCGTTGTAGACCCAACGAATTAGTAGTTCCCAACCGCGAGTGGAGTGAAATCCAACAAAAAAATCAGTAACTAAAAGAATAAAAAAAGCTTTTATTGAGTCATTTAAGTTATAGAAGAATTCCTGAACCCAAGAATTCAAAATGACAAGTTCTTCTTTACCCAGAAAAAAAGAACCGCTTAGAATAGCCAAACAGATTATATCTGTTGAGAAATGCAAAATGATATGGAGATGATCCTCATTATCTATTTTGGCCAATTGTATTATTTCCTTGTGTATTCCTATAGGAGGTTTTTGTACATGTGTCTCCGGTTTCTCTTTTATCATTTCGTCCAAGAGAAAAAGTTCTTCTAATTCTATGAATCCTTCTAGAATCCTTTTCTCTTGAATATCCGTTAAGAAAGTTTCGGATTGCCTGGTATTCCACCAATTCTTAATCCAAAGTTCCAGACATTTGTTAAAAGAGAAAGAGACCCCCCAAGGCAAAAGTACGATAAATAAAAGATATAGGAAAGAAGGCAATGCTTTCTTTTTTTTCATTTTTGATCTGTAAATTGAGTTGTTAATGAATCCGCTTCATTCGCTGACTCTATTTCATTCGCTGACTCTATTTCATTCGCTGACTCTATATGATATTTCTTTTCTTTGAAGCAAAAATTCTATAACAAGGTTTGAGACCTTGTGTTTGTATCTATTTCTCTTTTTGTATACGAGTAAAATTTCATTGTATTGGGTTCTTTCTTAGATCTAAATGGAGTGGAATAGAGAAATAGAATAATAATAAAAAAAAAAGAAAAGACTCTTCATATAAAAATTGAAGAATATTATGCCATATATCTCACTTGGACAAAACAAATTAGAAGTAATTTTCTCTTATCCTCGTTTGTTCCTTCCTTTAGATAAATACTCGAAAATCCCCTACAATTGCAAAAAATTGTAATTGATACTCAAAATACTTCAATTGGTACGTGCAAGAAATAGGCTAATTCGGCAGCTTTTTGTTCAATTTCTCGTGGAGTAAAAAACTTCTCATCAGTACGAGTCAAGGGAATGACCCCCTGGCCTCGGATTTCCATATAAAGGATACGACGAGGATAAAGACCCTCTTTAACCTGAATTCTAATTGATTGGATATCCCGCACAAGGAATCGAAGGAAGATGCGACGTTTTATCCCAGGGAATCCCCAACGAAAAATGCACACTATTCCCTCTTTTCTATCGAATCGGTCATAACCACTGCCCACATTCCACAAAATAGTGCACCACAAATAGGAGCTAATGAATAGGCCCGCGATTCCGTAGAAAGACATCACGACCCCCTGTGGAAAAAAAAGAATTTGTTGAGAAGGAAGTACGGATATCATATTCTTACCAAGATAACTGGAAGCCCCAACCGCTAAGAATCCTAATGAACCTATAAAAAGAATACAGGCCCAGAAAAAATTACCTCTTTTTCGAGAACCTTTTAGAAGTTCTATCCATATGTGTTCTGATCGCCAATTCATATTAGATATACTAAATCCAGCAGCGGTCAATTGAAATTGAGAGAATAAGCTAAATGATTTTGACTTGACTTTTTTTATTCTGAAATAGCCTTCAGCAGCTAGTAATCCTGTGAAATAATTGGTTAGATACATTGACTTTCTATTCAAAAAAAATTTCTGGATCCACTTAAAAAAAAACTCGCTATACTCGGCTACGCATATGGATGCATTTATGCTCGTAGCCTATATCTGCATCCATAGACGTTTTTTATTTTTGTGTAGAAAGAACGACATACCCTATCATATTATATTACACTAATTAATATCTGTATTATGATCCTGGAAATACATTCAGAAAATTTGGCTCCGTCGGTTCTAGACAATCCTCTTTTTCTGCACATAAAGAAATACAGAAGTCATTGCAATTGCCGGAAATACTAAGCCTACTAAAGGCACGAAAATAGCGGATAAGTTAAAATCTGTCATAGAATATGTGTCTCAATTCAAATTTACTTTTTCTATCTATTTGTCTATTTGAAATATATCTTAAGATTCTTCTGATATAATTAAGTATATCTATTATAAGGAATATTGACTATTGTATTTTTTAGTTTACAAAATAAAGATTTTTTATAGAATACTAAAGTATTCTATAAAAGTATTCTATATCTAAAAAAAAATGAATGGAATGGATAATAAGAAAACTCCAAAAAAGGGAACTAATTAAAAATATTTTTTTTTTCTTTTCCCATTCTCATGGTCTTTCTATCCTTCTAATCGAACTTGAAATTGGATTTAAAAGAAAGCGATTGTGAAAATAAAAGAAATACTTCTTTCAGAATACCCTTTAACTTTAATAACTTTAAAAAGTAGAAGTGGAATAGAATAACCCGGTTGAAGGGTAATGATCATACGTCTGTAATGCATTGTATGTCCCAGAATAGGTCCCATTCTTCTACCCTTTCCGGGTAGTCGATGGCTATTCACAGCTACTACCTTAACACCAAAGAAGAGTTCGACCCAATGCTTTATTTCTGTCTTAGTGAATCCCGATTCGACATTAAAAGTATATTGATTCTTTCCCAATAAACGAAGACTCTTTTCTGTAAATACTGCGTATTTGATTCCATTATCGTATGATAATACTCAATTTTTATTTGTATTTGTTTATTGTATTATACCTTTCTATATTCTAGATATATAGAATAGAAGAATCTCGATTTGTCAAGTCTCATAATCGTATCAAGATCTATGTAAATTCGGCTCAATCTTAAAAAAAAGATTGAGCCGAATTTAATTGCAATCAATTAGAAGAATAAAGAAGAATTACTGCATTTCGTAACTTATTTTTTCTCTTTCTATTTCGCTTCTTTTTTATTTTATAGGGTATCTACCGCCTTGAAGCTGTCGAATTTGATCTCCTTCCATACTTCACAAGCTGCGGCTAGTTCAGGACTCCATTCGCAAGCTTGTTTTATAATTTCATTACCTTCACGAGCAAGATCGCGCCCTTCGTTACGAGCTTGTACACAGGCTTCTAAAGCCACTCGATTAGCTGCTGCACCAGGTGCATTTCCCCAAGGATGTCCTAAAGTTCCTCCACCAAATTGTAATACAGAATCGTCTCCAAAGATTTCGGTCAGAGCTGGCATATGCCAAACATGAATACCCCCTGAAGCCACCGGTATAACACCTGGCATGGATACCCAGTCCTGAGTGAAAAAGATACCGCGAGAACGATCTTTTTCAATAAAATCATCGCGCAATAAATCAACAAAACCTAAAGTAATTTCGCGTTCCCCTTCTAACTTACCTACTACTGTACCAGAGTGGATATGATCTCCCCCAGACATACGCAATGCTTTAGCTAATACACGGAAATGTATACCATGATTTTTCTGTCTATCAATAACTGCATGCATTGCTCGGTGAATGTGAAGAAGTAGGCCGTTGTCGCGGCAATAATGAGCCAAACTAGTATTTGCGGTGAATCCTCCAGTTAAGTAGTCATGCATTACAATAGGAACCCCTAATTCCCTTGCAAACACAGCTCTCTTAATCATTTCTTCGCATGTACCTGCAGTCGCATTCAAGTAATGGCCCTTGATTTCACCGGTTTCGGCTTGTGCTTTATAAATTGCTTCGGCACAAAAGACAAAACGGTCTCTCCAGCGCATAAATGGTTGTGAGTTTACGTTTTCATCATCTTTGGTAAAATCAAGTCCACCGCGTAGACACTCATAACACGCTCTACCATAATTTTTTGCGGATAATCCCAATTTTGGTTTAATTGTACATCCCAATAAAGGACGACCATACTTGTTCAACTTATCCCTTTCAACTTGGATACCGTGAGGCGGGCCTTGGAAAGTTTTTGAATAAGTAGGGGGAATTCGTAGATCCTCCAAACGTAGAGCGCGTAGGGCTTTGAAACCAAATACGTTACCCACAATGGAAGTAAACATGTTAGTAACAGAACCCTCTTCAAATAGGTCTAATGGATAAGCTATATAACAGATATATTGATCTGCCTCCCCAGGAACGGGCTCGATGTGATAGCATCGTCCTTTGTATCGATCAAGACTGGTAAGTCCATCAGTCCAAACAGTTGTCCATGTACCAGTAGAAGATTCCGCAGCTACTGCAGCCCCTGCTTCTTCAGGCGGAACCCCGGGCTGAGGAGTTACTCGGAATGCTGCCAAGATATCAGTATCCTTGGTTTCGTACTCCGGGGTGTAGTAAGTCAATTTATAATCCTTAACACCGGCTTTAAATCCAACACTTGCTTTAGTTTCTGTTTGTGGTGACATAAGTCCCTCCCTACAACTCATGAATTAAGAATTCTCACAATGACAGGGTCTACTCGATATCGATTAGGCATAAAGGAAACCTTTGCAAAAATCTAAAAAAAATATTCAATTAATATCAACTCATTAAATAAAAAAAGGAGTATGCTTAAGTTAATGAATATGTTTCATTCATATATAACGCGTACACCCTGTGTACGTTTTATCCTATAGGAATTCAACTATGGGAATTCGATCGATAGGAATTGAGTTGTTATTATGGTAAGTTAACATGGTTCGTTATTAAACCGTGGATTTGATTTACCAAATCCATCATTATTGTATACTCTTTGATAGATATAGCGCAACCCAAACCAATCCCTAATCCTTATTTTACAATTTTAAAGTTCTTAATAGGCCCCTTTCGTATTTTGAATCTATAAATACCTAAATACTAAGAAAATTCTCTGTTGACAGCAATCTATGCCTCACAGTAGTATATATTTTGTATATCGAAGTCCTAGACAGGAGAGTAGAGTAGGCACAGATCCTTTCACAAAAGGCGAAATGTATATATAAAAAAAAGATTGATTGAACTTTCCAACGGACTCATTCCATGAGTAAATGATTGAATGGGACTCGCTTGGGCAACGAAATCAAGTGCTAGTCCCCTTTTCTTTTTTATTGAATTAACTAATTCATTTCTTTTTGACTTTTGGATTTTTAGATATTTTTTTTTGATTTGGCATTATTCAACAAGAAAAAAAGAAAAATTTCGACAAATTCCGTTTTTTGAAAATTATGTGATAATTATGAGAACTAATCCTACTACTTCGCGTCCCGGGGTTTCCGCAATTGAAGAAAAAAGCGCAGGGCGTATTGATCAAATTATTGGACCTGTGCTGGATATTACCTTTCCCCCAGGCAAGTTGCCTTATATTTATAACGCTTTGATAGTCAAGAGTCGAGACACTGCCGATAAGCAAATTAATGTGACTTGTGAGGTACAACAATTATTGGGAAATAATAGAGTTAGAGCTGTAGCTATGAGTGCTACAGACGGGTTGATGAGAGGAATGGAAGTGATTGACACTGGAGCTCCTCTCAGTGTTCCGGTCGGTGGAACTACTCTCGGACGAATTTTTAACGTTCTTGGGGAGCCTATTGACAATTTAGGTCCTGTAGATACTAGTGCAACATTCCCTATTCATAGATCCGCGCCTGCCTTTATCGAGTTAGATACGAAATTATCTATCTTTGAAACAGGTATTAAGGTGGTCGATCTTTTAGCTCCTTATCGGCGTGGAGGAAAAATCGGACTATTTGGGGGGGCAGGGGTAGGTAAAACAGTACTCATCATGGAATTAATCAATAACATTGCTAAAGCTCATGGAGGCGTATCCGTATTTGGCGGAGTAGGGGAACGGACTCGTGAAGGAAATGATCTTTATATGGAAATGAAGGAATCTGGAGTAATTAATGAAAAAAATATTGAGGAATCAAAGGTAGCTCTAGTCTATGGCCAAATGAATGAACCGCCGGGAGCTCGTATGAGAGTTGGTTTAACTGCCCTAACTATGGCAGAATATTTCCGAGATGTTAATAAGCAAGACGTGCTTTTATTCATCGATAATATCTTTCGTTTTGTTCAAGCAGGATCGGAAGTATCCGCCTTATTAGGGAGAATGCCCTCCGCAGTGGGTTATCAACCTACCCTTAGTACAGAAATGGGTTCTTTGCAAGAAAGAATTACTTCTACCAAAAAGGGATCTATAACTTCGATACAAGCAGTTTATGTACCTGCGGACGATTTGACCGACCCTGCTCCTGCCACAACATTTGCACATTTGGACGCTACTACCGTACTTTCCAGAGGATTAGCTTCCAAGGGTATTTATCCCGCAGTAGATCCTTTAGATTCAACTTCAACTATGTTACAGCCTCGGATCGTTGGCAACGAACATTATGAAACTGCGCAAAGAGTTAAGGAAACTTTACAACGTTACAAAGAGCTTCAGGACATTATCGCAATTCTTGGGTTGGATGAATTATCGGAGGAAGATCGTTTAACTGTAGCAAGAGCACGAAAAATTGAGCGGTTCTTATCACAACCGTTCTTTGTGGCAGAAGTTTTTACCGGTTCTCCAGGAAAGTATGTCGGTCTTGCAGAAACAATTAGGGGATTTCAACTAATCCTTTCCGGAGAATTAGACGGCCTACCGGAACAGGCTTTTTATTTGGTGGGGAACATCGATGAAGCTAGCACGAAAGCTATAAACTTAGAAGAGGAGAGCAAATTGAAGAAATGAAATTAAATCTTTACGTACTGACTCCTAAACGAATTATTTGGGATTGTGAAGTGAAAGAAATCATTTTATCTACTAATAGTGGCCAAATTGGTGTATTACCAAACCACGCCCCCATTAACACAGCTGTAGATATGGGTCCTTTGAGAATACGCCTCCTTAACGACCAATGGTTAACAGCAGTTCTGTGGAGTGGTTTTGCGAGAATAGTTAATAATGAGATCATCATTTTAGGAAATGATGCAGAACTGGGTAGTGACATTGATCCCGAAGAAGCTCAACAGGCACTTGAAATAGCCGAAGCTAACTTGAGTAGAGCTGAGGGTACGAAAGAATTGGTTGAAGCGAAGCTAGCTCTGAGACGAGCTAGGATACGAGTCGAGGCCGTCAATTGGATTCCCCCATCCAATTGAAGACAATCCAAAGGTTTCGTTAATACAAAGAAAAAGGAAAGAAGGGTAGAAAAAGTTATTAGATAGCAAAGCGAAGTATGTCGAATGCTATCTAGTAATTTTTCTACCTACCTACCTACTATTGGATTTGAACCAATGACTCCCGCCGTATGAAAGCAATACTCTAACCACTGAGTTAAGTAGGCAATTTATCACCACAAAAGAAGCCTCATTACTTCGATCGATTATAGACGGAATCCTTTTTATAAGCAATACCGCTCCGTTATTGGTATATTTATGTTATATAGTAAACAGATCAAAGGGATATCATCTGGCATTGGAGAATATTCATCTTGACAAGAAATTCTCTATATGTTAAGATATCTCTGACAAGGGCTATAGCTCAGTTCGGTAGAGCAACTCGTTTACACGTGCGCCAATGCTTTTCAAGGGAACTTATTATGCAATGAACATAATAGGTCTTATTGCAAAATCAATGTCTTACTTCATGGATTCGAAAGAATAGGAGAACTGTCGCCTGACAAACAGTTGGTTCAGTCCGATTCAGGTGCCAATTCAGGTGCCTAATCAAATAGAACCCCTATTGATTTGCTAGTTGATAAGGTAAATATCCAGCCCACTCAATGCTAGGCGTAATGAGGATAAGGGCCTCCAAAAAACTTCTTTTCGTTCTATGAACTTTAAGGTGTATGAAGTCTCATAGTCAACTCTTGCAGCGGAACGATAGAGACTCCTTTTTACTTAGGTTGATTTAATTTAGGCCGGAGGCAGACCTAAGTCAAGGTAATCTTCCTTTGAAACACTTTGGTATTGCTCCTAGATAGATCATAATAAAAATAATCAATCAGAGCAGGGGGAGCCATCTTATTATCTTTCCATAAAGAAAAACTACGGTGGATTAACTGATCTTTACATCAGTTGATGAAAGAGCCCAATGCAGAAAAATGCATGTTGGGTCTTTGAAACAGTTCGAATCATTTCGATAATAATCCGTTTGATCTGTTTTACCGAGAAGGTCTACGGTTCGAATCCGTATAGCCCTAATATATACGTCTTTTTTTTTCATTTTAGGATGGATATCTTATGTTTCCTTTAGTATAGTTTTCTTTTCCTTATTAGTACTTGTTTATAGAATCGACAGTCGATTGCGACATAGAATAGAGATAAAAGCATTACCATAGGCTCATTCATCGAAAATCATAGAGACAGGAAACGAAAAAAGAATTTTTCTCAAATCAATAGAAGGAAGGATCCCTTACTTGATTTGAATTCCATCCTCCTTCAAATAGGATATGCTCTAAGTCCCTAGACTTTCCTTTCCTATAATGACTGCAACGATTTTCTCCGTTTTGCGAATTCCTATTTTGTTTGAAGTATATTACTATAGATTATCAAAATATATACATTATCAAAATAGACATTATCTAAATCGATCTACTTTAGAAAAAAAAAAGAAAGGGTAAATAATAAAACAGAATATTTTGTTTCAGAATTCTGAAATAGAGTTTTTTTTAGTATTACGCCTCATTAGACTGCATACATTAGTCATCCTATTTTAATTAGGTCCTAATCTAATTAGGAGTAAGTATTTTCTTTTTTATTTAATAGTCTCCGACTATCATTAACTAAAGAGTAGAGCAATTCTTTTTTCTAGAGATTCTAGAGAAAGCGAGACAAAGTGAAGCGAAAGAGTTTTCTTTGTATTGTATAAGAATTAGGTCTATACCATAGCTAAATAGAAGAGAAATTCAAAAGAAAGGGAGTGGGGATTCTATTGGATGAATCCTTAAGGAAGACGTGGCACAAAAGAAACAAAGGCTAAAGTAAGCGCTCTTTGTCTTTGGTTTGAGCAAAACGGATTCTTGTTTCACCGAGGAAAAGAGAGAAGTTCTGGATAAATTGACAATGCCAACTTGAATTGACTAATTCAGTTCCGCCTATTCCACATTAATGGGAGTACATTTATGTTTCTGCTTCACGAATATGATATTTTTTGGACATTTCTAATAATAGCAGGCCTTATTCCTATTTTGGTATTTTGGATTTCAGGGCTTTTAGCCCCAGTTAGTGAAGGACCAGAGAAGCTTTCTAGTTATGAATCGGGTATAGAACCCATGGGGGGGGCCCGGTTACAATTCCGAATACGCTATTACATGTTTGCTCTAGTTTTTGTTGTTTTTGATGTGGAAACGGTCTTTCTCTACCCTTGGGCAATGAGTTTCGACGTATTGGGTGTATCCGTTTTTATCGAAGCTTTCATTTTTGTGCTTATCCTAGTTGTTGGTTTAGTTTATGCATGGCGAAAAGGAGCCTTGGAATGGTCTTAAGTGAATATTCAGACAAAAAAAAAAAAGAAGGAAAAGATTCCATTGAGACAATTATGAGTTTGATTGAGTTTCCGTTACTTGACCAAACAAGTTCCAATTCCGTTATTTCAACTACACCAAATGATCTTTCGAATTGGTCAAGACTCTCCAGTTTATGGCCCCTTCTATATGGTACCAGTTGTTGTTTCATTGAATTTGCTTCATTAATAGGCTCACGATTCGACTTTGATCGTTATGGATTGGTACCAAGATCAAGTCCTAGGCAAGCAGACCTAATTTTAACAGCCGGTACGGTAACAATGAAAATGGCCCCATCTTTAGTGCGATTATACGAGCAAATGCCTGAACCGAAATACGTCATTGCTATGGGAGCCTGTACTATTACAGGGGGAATGTTCAGTACGGATTCCTATAGTACTGTTCGGGGAGTTGATAAGTTAATTCCTGTGGATGTCTACCTGCCGGGTTGTCCGCCTAAACCAGAGGCTGTTATAGATGCCCTAACAAAACTTCGTAAGAAGATATCGCGAGAAATACTTGAGGATCGAACTCTATATCAAAGTCAAAAGAAAAATCGATGTTTTACTACCAGTCACAAGCTTTATGTTCGGCGCAGTACTCACACTGGAACTTACGAACAAGAATTGTTCTATCAATCACCATCTACTTTAGATATATCTTCTGAAACTTTTTTCAAATCCAAAAGTCCAGTATCTTCCTACAAATTAGTGAATTAGGATAGGTTCTTTTGTGCAGAAAAAGAAAGAAAGACCAGTGCAATCTTTCATACTTGCATTTGATGAAATATTTATACAAAGGGGGAGAGATAAAGACAATGGAGCAGGATTGGTTATCTAATTGGCTAGTCAAACATGAGGTGGTTCATAGATCTTTGGGCTTCGATCACCGAGGAATAGAAACTTTACAAATAAAAGCAGGGGATTGGGATTCCATTGCTGTCATTTTATATGTATATGGTTACAATTATTTACGTTCCCAATGTGCTTATGACGTAGCACCCGGTGGATCTTTAGCTAGCGTTTATCATCTTACGAGAATACAGTATGGTATAGATAACCCAGAAGAAGTATGCATAAAAGTCTTTGCCAAAAAGGATAATCCTAGAATCCCGTCTGTCTTCTGGGTTTGGAGAAGTGCCGATTTTCAAGAACGCGAATCTTATGATATGGTGGGAATTTCTTATGATAATCATCCACGCCTTAAACGTATCTTAATGCCGGAAAGTTGGATAGGCTGGCCTTTACGTAAGGACTATATAACCCCCAATTTCTATGAAATACAAGATGCTCATTGAATGATAATAAATTCATGCTCACTTATACAACACAACTCCAAATTTTATTAAAGTCAAGGAAGATTTTTACGTTCCGTTCCTAGACGAAACGAAATACCTATTATATTCTAATTAATTCCTATTATACAAAAAGGTCCAGATAGACCGAGCAAAGAAGGGCTTCATTTAGATGTTCCCTTTTGGAACATCACATATTAGTTTCCTTCGTACGAACAGAAAAATATAATGACTCAAAGAAGTTCCTACCGCGAACTTTGTACCGCGCGCATTACTTAGAAGAACTAGGAAAGTAAGATAAACAGGAATCAAAAAATATTCTTCGGAATAGCGGAATAGAAACTTAATAAGAAATGCAAAAATGAAGAAAAGGGCACCTAATCTCACCTCCTTCTATACCATAAAGAAAAGAACCATAGATTTTAACCCTTTTCTAAAAAGAAAAGGAAGTGTTTAGAGATTTATCTACTTAGTATAGACTAAGTAGATTATTAATGAATATGTACCCCAATCCATCTCGAGGTATTTGTCTCAATATCTATTCAGTAGATCCTTTTTTTTTTGTGCCAGGAACCAGATTTGAACTGGTGACACGAGGATTTTCAGTCCTCTGCTCTACCAACTGAGCTATCCTGACCCTTTCTTGTGCATCATCCTACTAGAGTATTTGCATCTATGTCAATTAAAGGGACTAAAAAATAAATAAAGTATTCCATTCTAAATTTGGAAATGGGGGATAATCCTATGCATTGTGGATGGCTTACTTAATAATCCTTAAAAATCTAATTAATAATCGAGATTCCTTGCCGATACTCTACTCTAAGAAAAAGGAAATCATCTATTTAATGAATAGCATAAGATTCATTGCGTTCTCTTCACACTCCTTTGTGAAAGAGTATAATGAGAAAGCTAATGAATCTTAAACCCATTGATAAAAGAAAAAAGGATAAATACTAGGGTTAGGGAATAAAAGAAGGTTTGTTGGGGATAGAGGGACTTGAACCCTCACAACTTATAAAGTCGACGGATTTTCCTTTTACTAGAAATTTCATTGTTGTCAGTATTGACATGTAGAATGGGACTCTCTCTTTATCCTCGTCCGATTAATCCACTTTTTAAAAGATCTCGAAAACAATGAATTGAAGAATTTGATTACTCAATATTCGATTGGAATGGATTCACAATAATTCTAAAAAAATTCAGAATTTTCTATTTCATAATCATTCCTAATTTCATTCTAAAAAAAAAAATAAAAAAAAAAGAACCTATATTATGATATGGATTCCGTGATTAATCGTTTGCTATGTCAGTATCTATACGTGTGTATTAGACGTATAAAGACCCTCTTTCTCTAATTTCGAGGGAGTTCTACTACCAACACAACATAATTACCTCGATTCGTTAGAACAGCTTCCATTGAGTCTCTGCACCTATCCTTTTCCTTTGGGTTCTAGTTTGAGAACCACTTGTTTTTCAAAAAAGGGATTTGGCTCAGGATTGCCCATTTTTCATTCCAGGGTTTCTCTGAATTTGGAAGTTACCACTTAGCAGGTTTCCATACCAAGGCTCAATACAATCAAGTCCGTAGCGTCTACCTATTTCGCCATATCCCCATTTCGCCATATCCCCATTTTCCTTTTCTTTGAAACCCGGATTCCTTGTGTAATTTCATCTATCTATTAGTTTTTTTTGAATCATTGAATTCATTATTCGACGTAGTCTAGCGGCTCATCTCTATTTGAGAGACCCCGCTTATTGCAATTCTGAATTGCATTGATTCTATCGTTGATATATTTGCAATTCAATCGCAATGAATATATCCAAAAGTTTTTGTCTCCCCCGTCTCCCTCCTTCCTTTTTTAGAGTATTCAAAATGATACTCTAACGCTTGATATTCATTCTTTTTTTCTAATCTGAATTAGAAATTTCATTCGCTATGATTCTATCTTCTCCTTAGTGAAATATTTATCCTTAAATTAGAAAAAAAAAACAAAATATCTCAAAAAATCCAAAAATGTATATAATGATCGAGTGAAAATGCCAAGAGATTGGCATTTTCTCTTTATTATATTATTCCTATATATATTATTCTTTTTCTATGTATTAGATTATTGGTCCGAGCCATATCAAAATGAAAATATCTGAAATCAAATTCAATATAGAAATTGGAATGGATTCTATTAGTCCATTTGCGAATTAGAGAAATAAAAAGAATAAATTCTATAATCAAATTCTATAATCCTATTTAAGAATATCATTTTAGTTACGCATATCAAGCTAACTTTATCTTTATGAAATTCGAGTATTTTTTTTTTCTAAGTAGAACTTCCAATTTAGAACTAGTTAATAACTAAGATTAATAATTAAGATCTGACATTTTACGGATTTCCTATATATATTTCTATTTGTTACACTATTTCTGTTATGTAAGCCCACTTAGCTCAGAGGTTAGAGCATCGCATTTGTAATGCGAGGGTCATCGGTTCAAATCCGATAGTCGGCTTTTTTCTCTATCGATGTTCCATGAACAAGAATCTCTCTTTTTCTCCGAATTAAATGGGGAGTCCAGGGTCTATTATGCCGTTCTACCTTACTCTTTTGCTAGATAGAAAGCATAAAAATAAATAATATATATATACAAAAAATCCAGATGTTGATGAAATTCCATTTTTTTTTGTGGTACTTTAGTAGATTTGACTCTGTTTATCCCTTAGTTTAATTTAGTTTGAATTTCGATGTATTCCGTAATGTAAATAGAACGAAATTTTTTGTGTAAAATGAAATTTCAATAAAATAAAAAAGGAGTCTTAATGTCCCGTTATCGAGGACCTCGTTTAAAAAAAATACGCCGTCTGGGAGCTTTACCAGGACTCACTAGAAAAACGCCTAAATCCGGAAGTAATCAGAAAAAGAAATTCCATTCTGGGAAAAAGGAGCAATATCGTATTCGTCTTCAAGAAAAACAGAAATTGCGTTTTCATTATGGTCTGACAGAACGACAATTACTTAGATATGTACATATCGCTGGAAAAGCAAAAAGGTCAACAGGTCAGGTTTTACTACAATTACTTGAAATGCGTTTGGATAATATCCTTTTTCGATTGGGTATGGCTTCAACCATTCCTGGGGCCCGGCAATTGGTTAACCATAGACATATTTTAGTTAATGGTCATATAGTTGATATACCAAGTTTTCGTTGCAAACCCCAAGATATTATTACTACGAAGGATAACGAAAGATCAAAACGTCTGGTTCAAAATTCTATTGCTTCATCCGATCCGGGCAAATTGCCAAAGCATTTAATGGTTGACACATTGCAATATAAAGGACTAGTAAAAAAAATTCTAGATAGGAAGTGGGTCGGCCTCAAAATAAATGAGTTGTTAGTTGTAGAATATTACTCTCGCCAGACTTGAACTTAACAAAAAAAGGAAAGGTTCATAGAATTTTTTTTCCCTTCCCTTTTCCCCGAACTAAATTGACCTAGGGCTCTTAATTCGTATTTTCCCATTCACCTAGCAGAAATAGATTAACCCTAGGATCCTTTTTTCTTTTTTGTTATTTCCTCTATGTGTATTTTACATACCACAGTAATTTGCTATAAAGAATTTCTATTAAATAAGGGTATTATTGCTGGAATCAATTTTTATTTAATTTGATACATTGTGATCGCTAACGTTGATCAATTAAGAGAAACGGAAAGAGAGGGATTCGAACCCTCGGTAAACAAAAGTCTACATAGCAGTTCCAATGCTACGCCTTGAACCGCTCGGCCATCTCTCCTCCATAATCTTATTATGGAAAATAAACAGAGTGAATAGCGAGTTTTCATATTCTTGCAGTACAAGTACAGCCACAACGGCTCGGGGATTCCATGGATCTATTGGATGGAAAAATTCCTTTTCATCTAAGTGGAAGGATCCAGGGTTTTTTACTAAGAATTGCGCCCCCTCGAAAAGTTTTTCTTTTTGGAAAACCTAAATAAAAAGAGAATGGAGGAATTCTTCTTATTCCATAAGAAAATAAGGGAACCCTAGAATTCTATTTGCATAAGGTACGTTACACCATACAATCTAAATAAAAAAAGGTATGGGGCAATTAATGACTTTTAAAACGCGAAATAGCTGATGAGAGAAGTTGTTGTTGAGAAAAAGGAAAGTGGAATGAAATCCAGTCTTAGTCAAATATTTCATATCTCTTCTTATCCAAACAGAAGGAAAAAGAGACAATTTGAGCTGAGCGGAAAATCCACACCTCTCTTATCCATTTAGAGCATATGGATCGATTTAATTTATAAGAATCGAATGCTTTGTTTTTATGTTATTTTGTGATAGAATGAAAAGAATTCTATATAGAATGGGTTGGGAATTATGCCTAGATCCCGTATAAATGGAAATTTCATTGATAAGACCTCCTCGATTGTAGCCAATATTTTATTGCAAATAATTCCGACAACCTCGGGGGAAAAAAGGGCCTTTACTTATTATAGAGATGGTGCGATTTGACTCTTTTTTTTTGTTTTTTTTTTTAGCCCTACCTACATCTCCGTTTTACGAGAAAGAGAGGAGGTTCGCATAGAGAGAACAAAATTCGTAAAGGAAGCTCACGCTTGGGGAAGGTGAGGTGAACTAACAATTCCTTCTGTCGTGTATCCTCGATTGATGTGGCCTCAGATGCTCCAATTGTAGATTTGAGTATTGAGCGAAAGGTTACACCTACAGGATAGGTTCTGTATTACAGGCCAATCTGACTCTACTAGTACCAATAGGCAGCATAGGGGAGAAAAGCACTACACCTCGAAATAGGAATCAACAAGAGAAAAACTTTGTTAGAAATTAGCCCTTTCCTGATCAATATCAGGGTTGGGAAGAATGGTTGGGATAACAAACAACCATCAGGTTTGTACTTTGGATACCCTTATAACCATCAAAGGTCGTTGAAGTGGCTAATTCCTCTAAATAGGAGGCGTTGAGAACAAAGAAATTCTTGGAGCTATCACTTTCCTCTAGCATTAATAGAATTCATTGGTGTTAAGAAAACCTCTTGGGGGAAGGTTGGCTAGAGATTTCTTGGAAAAATACCAGCCCCTTTCGGTCCATAATGAGATGGGACTAATTCTATTTTCATTCTATAGATTTTCGCTTAGTACTATGTACAGAAGGGAGGAGCCGTATGAGATGAAAACCTCATGTACGGTTTTGGAACGGAGATTTTTTGAATAGAATGAACGACCGTAACGGATGTTGGCTCAATCCGAAGGAAATTATGCGGAAGCCTTGCAGAATTATTATGAAGCTACGCGACTAGAAATTGATCCCTATGATCGAAGTTATATACTATATAACATAGGCCTTATACACACAAGCAATGGAGAGCATACAAAGGCTTTGGAATATTATTTCCGGGCGCTAGAACGAAACCCCTTCTTACCGCAAGCTTTTAATAATATGGCCGTGATCTGTCATTACGTGCGACTATCTCCACTATAGAAAGAAGAAAAAAAAGATAGGATGAAATTTTCTAGTTTTTACTAGAAAAAAGGGCTTTCTACATAGGGATCGTCAAAACAACGATTTTGCCCTATCAGCTGTAGGAAGGGAGGACACTTCACGAGAATCAAAATAGGAAGAAAGTAGAGCCATACTACTATTCTATGGATAAAGCTCAAATTGATAGAGAAAACACCGTAAAGATCAATTAGTGAGCGACTGGGTCGATACAACTAAAAAAAACTGCTTCATTATACCATGATATGGGACTAAATTTAGGAATCTGCTTATGTAATAGAGCCGATCCACTAAGGGATTAAGCAGCGGTGTGGTATCAGATCCCAAAGATAGTAAGTTCTTTTTTCTTTCTTATGGCAAAAAGTCTTTTTCGAGGATTCTATAGAAATTTCATATATGAAAGAAACGAAACCGAGATAGTTACCTTTCAGAAAATTCGAACGAAGGATATAGGTCTATCCTATGCTTCACTGTTCTGAAGGTGGGAGAAAAGATCAAACTGATTATTGATCAAAATTAGGGTTTGAAACTTAGGTAATTAACTTCTTCTGCTTAGCTCAACAAGAAATTGAATCGATTTTTGAGAAATCGAATTCAGTTAAGATAAGGGAAATTCAGATAGCAATTTCTGAGCCGTATGAGGTAGGAAACTCTCAAGTACGGTTCTAGGGGAAGGAACCGCCTATTCCGACCGAGGAGAACAGGCCATTCTACAAGGTGATTCGGAAATTGCGGAAGCTTGGTTTGATCAAGCTGCTGAGTATTGGAAACAAGCTATAGCGCTTACTCCGGGAAATTATATTGAAGCACAGAACTGGTTGAAGATTACGAAGCGCTTTGAATTTGAATAAGACCACTCCCCATTTTCATAAAAAGGGTGGTTTCGTTGTTGATCCATTAATCAAAAAATTTAGGTAGGAAGATCGAATCAACAATTTCATTATATCCCTTTCTTCTACTTTCGAGTTTATATCATATTTCATAAGGATAAACAATAGGGATAGGCTCTAGAACAGAAGTAATAAAGCAAATAAAAGGCGGCAATCTAAATCTAAATATTCCTCTACCTAATATATCAGGACGGTCTTATTTATAATTCTAATGAGTTGGAATTTGGAATCGAATAAAAAAATCTATATTATGTTCACTCAAGGAAAGTAGATATAGATAGGGGCTTATATCCTAAAAAAAATACACTAGCTTCTTAAATTAAAACGTAAAAAATAAAAAGATTTTTTGTTACGTCGGGAAATAATTTTCCAGGATAACAATGTCCGCTAGGCACCTAACCCTTATGTCATAATAGACCCGAACGCCTGCCTCGGATTGACTTCAATTTCAATATATAATTGCTCTAGTGAATAACTAAAAAAAAAAAAAAAAATAGAAGGACGGTAGATAGTAAAGAAAAGGACTAATCATAATATCTATCTTTCAAAGATTCAATAAAAAGACAGTTGGCGGGTCTCTTTGTATGTCTTGTCCGGAAAGAGGAGGACTTAATGATTATTCGTTCGCCGGAACCAGAAGTTAAAATTGTTGTGGATCGGGATCCTGTAAAAACATCTTTTGAGGAATGGGCCAGACCCGGGCATTTCTCAAGAACAATAGCTAAGGGACCTGATACTACCACTTGGATCTGGAACCTACATGCTGATGCTCACGATTTCGATAGTCATACCGGTGATTTGGAGGAAATCTCCCGAAAAGTCTTTAGTGCTCATTTTGGTCAACTCTCCATTATCTTTCTTTGGTTGAGTGGCATGTACTTCCACGGTGCCCGTTTTTCCAATTATGAAGCATGGCTAAGCGATCCTACTCACATTGGACCCAGTGCTCAGGTAGTTTGGCCAATAGTAGGGCAAGAAATTTTGAATGGTGATGTAGGCGGGGGTTTCCGAGGAATCCAAATAACCTCTGGGTTTTTTCAGATTTGGCGAGCATCTGGAATAACTAGTGAATTGCAACTCTATTGTACTGCAATCGGTGCATTGATTTTTGCATCGTTAATGCTTTTTGCTGGTTGGTTCCATTATCACAAAGCCGCTCCCAAATTGGCCTGGTTCCAAGATGTAGAATCCATGTTGAATCACCACTTAGCGGGGTTATTAGGACTTGGGTCTCTTTCTTGGGCGGGACACCAAATCCATGTATCTTTACCGATTAACCAATTTCTCGACGCTGGAGTTGATCCTAAAGAGATACCACTTCCTCATGAATTTATCTTGAATCGTGACCTTTTGGCTCAACTTTATCCTAGTTTTGCCGAAGGAGCAACCCCTTTTTTCACCTTGAATTGGTCCAAATACGCAGAATTTCTTAGTTTTCGCGGCGGACTAGATCCAATAACCGGTGGTCTATGGTTGAGCGATATTGCGCACCATCATTTAGCTATTGCTATTCTTTTCCTGATCGCAGGTCATATGTATAGGACCAACTGGGGTATTGGTCATGGACTTAAAGATATTTTGGAGGCTCATAAGGGCCCATTTACAGGACAAGGCCATAAGGGTCTCTATGAAATCCTAACAACGTCATGGCATGCTCAATTATCTCTTAACCTAGCTATGCTAGGCTCTACAACTATTGTTGTAGCTCATCATATGTACTCTATGCCCCCCTATCCATATCTAGCTACTGATTATGGTACACAACTTTCCTTGTTCACACACCACATGTGGATTGGCGGATTTCTAATAGTCGGTGCTGCTGCACATGCAGCCATTTTTATGGTAAGAGACTATGACCCAACTACTCGATATAACGATCTATTAGATCGCGTCCTTAGACACCGCGATGCAATCATATCCCACCTTAACTGGGTATGTATATTTCTAGGTTTTCACAGTTTTGGCTTGTACATTCATAATGATACCATGAGTGCTTTAGGCCGTCCCCAAGATATGTTTTCGGATACCGCCATACAATTACAACCCATCTTTGCTCAATGGGTACAAAATATCCATGCCGGCGCGCCTGGCGTAACAGCTCCTGGTGCAACAACAAGTACCAGTTTAACGTGGGGGGGTGGCGAGTTAGTAGCCGTAGGCGGCAAAGTCGCTTTGTTACCTATTCCATTAGGAACTGCGGATTTTTTAGTCCATCATATTCACGCATTTACCATCCATGTGACTGTATTAATACTTTTGAAAGGTGTTTTATTTGCTCGCAGTTCTCGTCTGATACCTGATAAAGCAAATCTTGGTTTTCGCTTCCCTTGCGACGGGCCTGGGCGAGGGGGAACATGTCAAGTATCCGCCTGGGATCATGTTTTCTTAGGTCTATTCTGGATGTACAATTCCATTTCGGTAGTCATTTTCCATTTCAGTTGGAAAATGCAGTCGGATGTTTGGGGTACTATAAGTGATCAAGGGGTAGTAACTCATATCACAGGGGGAAACTTTGCACAGAGTTCCATTACGATTAATGGTTGGCTCCGCGATTTCTTGTGGGCACAGGCATCCCAAGTAATTCAG